CACATCCTCTGTTTTATATTTCATTAATTCAATTTCGTTTTATTAAGACTTAAATTCCGTAAAAATCCCTGCCCTCTTTGAAATATCATGAACTGTTCTTGTCGGTTGAGCGCCTTTTTTAAGAAAATCGATAATAGCAGGAAGATTTAAATAAGTTTGATTAGTTATCGGATCATAAAAACCCACCTTGCGAAGATCTCTTCCTTCTCTTCGGGATCGAACATCAATTGCAACGATTCGATAAACGGCGCATTGGGATAGATGTATATGAATAATACCCCCCCTAGAAACGTATAAGAGGTTTTGGCCTCGTACGGCTCGAGAAAAAAAATTCAATGAGTAGAAGTTAACTCTCTATATAATATCAAATTCAAATATTCAATATCAAATATTAAATAGATTAATAAAAACATTAAATCAATTAGCCTGTATTGAAACCCTAAATATTTTTTACATAAAAAGCATTCGTAACATTCGTACTCTCGTAACTCAAGTTAAATAACTCTCAAATATCTCAACAGAGAATCCTTAAGTACTTTTTTTATTGAGTAGTCTCTAACCCTTTTTTTGTTTGTCTCATTTTTTAGAATCAATTTTGATTCTTCATTCAAATCGAGTTGTTCAAACAATTGAAAACTGGATTTCCTTGTTTCAGGATTCTTTATCCTTATTTTGAATCTTTGGGTTTAGACATTACTTCGGTGATCTTAAATCGTTTTATTAAAAAAGGGCAGCAACAAGCCCCTTATTTTATTTATGATTTCTTTCCATCAAAGAATCATACAAACGCTTGATTCACACATGATAGACTTTTGATTCAAAGAATTTTACAATTTTAAGAAAAGTTACTTTTCCATTGTAAAATTGCTTGAAAGGGCTTTTTTTTTCAATATAAAAAGACTTACGAAGTTGGAATAACTTATTGATTCGCACTAACCCTAGATCCTTACTCCTGCGAAAGGAATAAAAACTTTCTATTCTCCTCGAGCTCCATCCTGTACTCTTTTTTATATTCCAAAAAAGTGTAGGACTCTAGTAAAATAGATAAAATAGAACAAAAAATGTCGAGCCAAGAGCACCTATATTCCTATATAAAAAGTGGCGGATGAAAAAATCCACAGCAGATCATGTCCTTCAATTCAAGTCGCACGTTGCTTTCTACCACATCGTTTTAAACGAAGTTTTACCATAACATTCCTCTAGTTTGTGTAATTGATTCAATTATGGAATCATGAATAGTCATAATTCAGTCAGTATATCGTAATCTAGACTTTTTCTTTCTCTATGAATGGAATAGTGAATTTACGTGTAAAGGTTCAGGCAGGATTCAAATGAATCCCATATGAGATTGTATATATGTAAAATCTAAATTTGAATAGAAATCTATATTTATATATATAAATATAGATTTTTTTGAATTCGGTTGAAATGATGAAAAATAAGTTTATTCTTCTTTTCATTTCAATATTTTATTCTTAAATAATATTGGATTTTTAAACAGAAAGATGGTAAGATGGTGTACAAAGGCGATAGAAGATTGATTCCGTAATGACTGTACTCTGGGACGGAAGGATTCGAACCTCCGAATAGCGGGACCAAAACCCGTTGCCTTACCGCTTGGCTACGCCCCATTTTGAGTTTTATTCAAGACTACTATACTAAAAGAGTAATATTGCTAGTGGTTGTTCGTCAATTCAAAATGAAATATAGATTACATTGGTGCTAGAGTTTTGACACGTGTAGATAGCAAATCAAACTTACTTTATTGATCATTACATAGAATTCAAGTAAGATATTGTATGAAAATATTATTTCTTTCATTCTCATAAGAGAATGAAGGGATTTTTGATTGAGTAAGTTCAACAAAGTCTTTTTAGACTATCTTTCTTTATTTTTTTCCTTATAGAAAAAATATATTAATAACTCAATCAAAATGAAATTATCCACAAGAACACCAATTTTTGTTATGCTTAATATATTGAATTTGATCTGTATTTGTTTTAATTCTGCCCTTTTTTCAAGCACGTTTTTAGTCGCAAAATTGCCGGAGGCCTACGCCTTTTTGAATCCAATCGTAGATGTTATGCCCGTAATACCTCTTTTCTTTCTTCTCTTAGCCTTTGTTTGGCAAGCCGCTGTAAGTTTTCGATGAAATTTTTAATACTGTCTTAAAAAAATTCACGATTTTTATTCTTCTAACAATTCAAAAGATCAAAAAAATCTTGACGTATGAACGAACTCTCAATTCAAACATTGAATTTTTTTGGTAGCCATACTAAATCTGGATCATTTCTATTTCCTAAATTTTATCCTCTTTTCCCTAAATGAAAGAACCTAATTAGATTCGAGTTCACCAAAAAAAATATCTAGATGTTGGTATGCAAATCTGTTTGAATATGAAAGATTCGACTATTATCTTAATTACAAATGACTTTCTGAAACCTTTTTTTTTATTTATTTTCTTTTTTTTCTAGAAAAAAAAGAAATCACTTGATTTATTGGTATCAAAATTAGATATTTGGTATAAAAATAGAGAATCTATTCTCTTTTTTTTTTTTAGTAAGATCTTGGAGATTGTGTAATGCTTACTCTAAAACTTTTTGTATACACTGTAGTTATATTCTTTGTTTCTCTCTTCATATTTGGATTCCTATCCAATGATCCAGGACGTAATCCGGGACGTGAAGAATAAAAAAGAAAGGTTTTTTTGCTTTATTTAATTAGTGGAAATGTGCGACTTTTATTAGGATTTTATCTATATACATACTATCAAAAGGAAAAGGGGAAAGAGAGGGATTCGAACCCTCGGTACGATTAACTCGTACAATGGATTAGCAATCCAACGCTTTAGTCCACTCAGCCATCTCTCCTAATCGAAAAGGGATACTTATTAGGTTCCATTAAACAAAAAAAAGCCTTGAAAAAGAACCTTCTCCACTTTATTCTTAAAAAGCTTTCTTTTTTTGTTTTTTTGTATAGATTATTCTTTATATTATATATATTTTTTCATTTTCTATATTTTATTATATATATATATAATATATAATTTCGTTTTTATTAGATAAATAAATTTATCATCTATTTATATATAATATATATATTTATTATTATATATAACTTTTTTTTTCTAGAACTTTCTCAGTAATTCTATTTCCATAAAAAATTTAGATTTAGATAAAGATTAGATAAAGAAAAGGCGCGAACTCAAAAGAGAAATAAATAAAACTACAATAATAGAAATAGAGAATCCTTTTTTATTTTGTCTCGTCAAAACACAAGTAAAAGATCTTTTTTATTTTAATAGCCTGGCCTGGTCAGTCCCCAGCCGGGCCTTTTTTTGTTAAAGTTAAAAAGACTCATCCGATGGATTTTTATACAAAAAAGATTTGAAATTGAAAAAAAAAGTGGAATTGAATCCGCCTTTACTAATTTTATTAAGTCAACGCTAGAATTTTCGAATTTTTTTTTTTCAGATTTTTTTTTATTACACCCCCGATTACTTTGTTCGACAAAAGGTCAATTTATATACAATAATTGCATTGTAGCGGGTATAGTTTAGTGGTAAAAGTGTGATTCGTTCCTTAAATCCCTTTAATAGTTAAAGGGTCTCTCGGTTTGATTAATTTTCCGAGCAAAAATTTTATTTCTTAAAAGGATTTAGTCCTTTCCCTTTCAATGAAAGATTCAAGGAAGATTATAGATTCTCGTAATTTGTATCCAAAGACTCTAATCAATTGTAAATTTGGATTATGAAATTACGAAACATAATTTTTGAATTGGATGACTATTTACAATTCAATAAGTATAACAAGAGGATCCATGGATAAAGCTAGAAAAGTTTCTTTCTAATCGTAACTAAATCTTCAGTTCTATTCATTGTTTGGTATAGAAAAAATTGAAGCAAAATAGCTATTAAACGAGAACTTTGGTTTACTAAAGACATCGACATATTATATTGTTTTAGCTCGGTAGAAACCAAATACTTTTCCTAAGGATTCCGTTAAATAGAAATAAAGAACGATATAACTAGAAAGATTGTTTGAGTTCTCCTGATCTATCTTCTAGAAGGATCATCTAGAAAGCAAAATTTTCTGTGAAAGCACCCAGACCGAAAAAAAGCTAACATAGATGTTATGGGTCGAATTTTGATTTCGTTCCCGTCTTTTTTTTATTGGGAAATTTCTCCATCAATCATAAAGGAGCCGAATGAAACCAAAGTTTCATGTTCGGTTTTGAATTAGAGACGTTAAAAATATAAAAATGATCGATCGACGTCGACTAAAACCCTTAGCCTTCCAAGCTAACGATGCGGGTTCGATTCCCGCTACCCGCTCTAAATTCAAAATTGCCCCCTTTTATTAGAGAAAATTTTCTCTATTAGAATTGTCTAATAGCAATTGTGTATTGAATTCACTTCAATACACAATTGCTAAAAAGATTTCGCACATTCTTTTTTTTAACAATTCGAAAGTAAAAAAAAAAAAGCGAAAAGCGTCCATTGTCTAATGGATAGGACATAGGTCTTCTAAACCTTTGGTATAGGTTCAAATCCTATTGGACGCAATATCAATATATCTATATTGATATTTATCTATTATTTCCATTTCTATTATTTCTATTATATTATATATAATTATAATTTTTATTCCATTTTGAAAAAAGATCAGAAAGAAATAGAATAAGAAAGAAATTCTGAATGCTTTAAGATTTCATCTTAAACAGATATTAGTTATATACTTCTTTCTATTATCTATTGAACTTATAGACTTCTATTTATAGAATTTCTTAAAAATTTAATTAAAATTAAAGAATCAAATTGACTAAAGAATCAAAAATAAGAACGATCCATTTCGTTTCTTTTTTTATAATTTCTCCTGAAGTAGAAAACGTTCCAGTTGCTCTTGAATACCTTCTTTCAAAAAGCTTTCTGCTTCAGCGGTTAATGTCTTGGTAGAGGCTATTATTTCTTGGAACTGAGGTTTATTTGTTTTTAAGTAAGT